GTTCCTGTAGTTGAAGACAACAACGGCTTTTCAAGCCGTAGGTCTCGGGTAGTGGCCGGGCAGGAATAATGACTTATTTTGTATTTTTCCTGGGGATCTGCTTTGTAGTGGGTGTTTTAGGCGTAGCGTCGAATCCTTCTCCGTATTATGGAGTTATCGGTTTAGTTTTAGCATCTGTGGCGGGGTGTGGGTGGTTGTTGAGCCTTGGGGTCTCGTTTGTGGCCCTGGTGCTGTTTATGGTGTATTTAGGAGGTATGTTGGTGGTGTTCGTTTATTCCGTGGCCCTAGCGGCGGAGCCTTTTCCCGAGGCTTGGGGTGATTGACGTGTGGTTGGGCATGTGGCGGCGCTTGTGGCGGTAGTTTTAGCGGGGTTAGTGTTAGGGGGGTTTATTGGGTCTTGGGGGCTTGGGGTTTCTACTGTTGATAGCGCTGGGATGTTTGTTGTGCGGCTAGATTTTAGCGGGGTCGCTATGCTGTATTCGCGGGGGGTCGGGATGTTTTTGGTTGCAGGTTGAGGGTTGTTATTAACTTTGTTTGTTGTGTTGGAGCTTGTGCGGGGGTTGTCTCGGGGGGCTATTCGGGCGGTTTAGGGGTTAGGGTCAGAGAATAGTTTATCATAAAATGCCAGCTTTGGGAGCTGGAGATAAAGGTTTGAGTCCTTTTTTTCTGAGGTTGGGGGAGTACTCTAAGAAGTGGTGAGTCTTCAGTCTTTGGTTTACAAGACCAATGTTTTCTATAAACTATTAGAGTATTTAGTAGTTAAGCATTTTGTTTTCTAGGGCGCTTACGGCCGGGAAGAGGAATAGTAGGATGGTGAAGTAGGTGATTGACGCAAGTTGTCCGATGATAATGAATGGGTGTTCGACGGGCTGGCTTCCCACTCATGTTAGGACGAGGAGATTGGCCACTAGCGTTCAGAACAGCAGCTGGGAGAGTGGTCGGAATGTCATCGCCCGCTGTTTTGACTTGTGAAGGAAGGGGACCAGGAATAGGACTAGTACGGAGGCGGCTAGTGCTAGGACGCCACCTAGTTTGTTTGGGATTGAGCGTAGGATGGCGTAGGCAAATAGGAAGTACCATTCTGGTTTGATGTGGGGTGGGGTTACTAGCGGGTTCGCTGGGGTGAAATTTTCTGGGTCTCCTAGGAGGTTCGGGGAGAATAGGGCTAGTGCTATTAGAGGGGTGAGCATGAGGATGAACCCTAGGGCGTCTTTGAAGGAGAAGTACGGGTGGAATGGAATTTTGTCGCAGTCTGACACGATGCCTAGGGGGTTGTTTGAGCCTGATTCGTGTAGGAAGGTTAGGTGGACTAGGGTGATTCCTGCGATTAGGAAGGGCAGTAGGAAGTGGATGGCGAAAAATCGGGTTAGGGTTGGGTTGTCTACCGAGAATCCCCCCCAGGCTCATTCTACTAGGGTCTGTCCGATGTATGGGAGGGCTGAGAACAGGTTGGTGATCACGGTGGCCCCTCAGAATGATATTTGTCCTCATGGCAGGACATAGCCCACGAAGGCAGTTGCTATGAGGGCGAGCAGGAGGATTACTCCCGTGTTTCAGGTTTCTTTATACAGATAGGAGCCGTAGTAGAAGCCCCGTCCGATGTGCAGGTAGATGCAGATGAAGAAGAGGGAGGCGCCGTTGGCGTGTAGGTTGCGGATGAGTCAGCCGTACTGGACGTTCCGGCATGTGTTGGCTACTGAGGAGAAAGCGAGGGAGGTGTCTGCAGTGTAGTGTATGGCTAGCAGGAGGCCTGTTAGAATCTGTGTGGCCAGGCAGACGGCGAGCAGGGAGCCAAAATTTCATCAGGCGGAGATGTTGGAGGGTGCGGGTAGGTCAATTAGGGAGTTGTTAATTATTTTTAGTAGGGGATGAGATTTGCGGATATTTGGGGCCATTAGAAGGTCTGTGTGGTCAGGATTATTACTAGGATGGATAGGGCGAAGGATCCTAAGTAGGTTTTGATGAGCCCCGTGTGTGCTAGGGTTGCGGCTTTGCTTGCGGCTACTTGTAGCTCGGCGAGGCCCTCTGGCCCTATTTTTTTGAGCCAGGAGAGGTCGATCAGGTGTAGGGCGATATTTTGCCCCTTTTCCAGCAGAGTTTTGGAGCAGAATCGGTGAACTAAGGGGTTAAAGTATCCTAATAGGGAGGAGAAGTTTATGAGGGGGCTTGGTTTGGGGTGAGTGAGGGTGTGGGTTATGTTTGAGAGTTCTAGGGCTAGGATGATCCCTAGGACGGTTACTAGGATGGCAGCGGTTTTGGTGATAAGGGGTATGGTCATTGGGGGTGTTTTGGCTGGTGTAATGAAGGAGGTGATTAGCATTCCTGCCATAATGCTGCCTAGGGCGAGTCGAGTTAGAGGGGCAGTGATTAGCGGGTTGTTTTCGTTTATCGGGGCTAGTGGAGGGGTGCGGGTTTGTCCGGCTTGGACTAGGAGGGTCATGCGGATGCTGTAGGTTGCGGTGAATGCTGTGGCTAGGAGGGTTAGTGATAGGGCTCAGGTGTTGAGGTAGGATGTATTTAAGCTTTCGATGATGAGGTCTTTTGAGTAGAATCCGGCCAGGAATGGGGTTCCTATGAGTGCTAGGTTGCCGATAGTTAGGCAGGAGGCAGTGACTGGGAGTGTTTTTTGCAGGCCGCCTATTTTTCGGATGTCTTGTTCTCCGTTTAGGCTGTGGATAATGGACCCGGAGCATAAGAATAGCATGGCCTTGAAGAAGGCGTGGGTTGAGATGTGCAGGAATGCTAGTTGTGGGAGGTTTAGTCCGATGGCGACTATTATCAGCCCGAGTTGGCTGGATGTTGAGAAGGCGATGATTTTTTTGATATCATTTTGGGTTAAGGCGCATGTGGCGGCGAATAGGGTTGATAGGGCGCCTAGGCATAAGCAGGCGGTCAGGGCCGTTTGGTTGGTGGCCAATAGGGGGTGCATACGGATGAGCAGGAAGATTCCAGCCACAACTATTGTGCTGGAGTGCAATAGGGCTGAAACGGGGGTGGGGCCTTCTATTGCTGCGGGTAGTCACGGGTGTAGGCCAAATTGTGCGGATTTTCCTGCAGCTGCGAGGATGAGTCCCATGAGGGGAAGGATGGGGGTTTGGTGGGGGTGTACGGCTTGTTGGATTTCTCAGGTATTGTAGGTTGATGCCAGTCATGCTATGCTCAGGATTAGGCCGATGTCTCCGACTCGGTTGTAGATTACGGCTTGTAGGGCAGCGGTGTTTGCTTCTGCTCGGCCTTGTCATCAGCCGATGAGGAGGAAGGATATGATTCCCACTCCTTCTCAGCCGATGAATAGGAGGAATATGTTGTTTGCGGTTGTTAGGAGCAGCATGGCAATTAGGAATATTAGTAGGTAGGTGAAGAATTTTGTCATGTACGGCTCGGCGGCTATGTACCATGTGGCGAATTGTAGGATGGACCATGTTACGAATAGGGCGATGGGGAGGAATGTCATTGAGTACTGGTCAATTTTCAGGCTCAGTGGGATTTTGAAGTTTATGATGAACCCCCACTCTCAGTGGCAGGTGATGGATTCTAGCCCGGAGTAAATGAATGTAGCTGTTGGGGCCAGACTTGTTAGAAATGCGGTTTTTACAGTGCGAGTGATGGTGAGAGGGGTGTTTTTGAAGTTTTTAAGGAGAAGTGGGAGGATGATTGGGGTTAGAAGAATCGCCAGTGTGAGTAGTGTGAGGGAGTTGATGAGTAGTGTTGGGTTCACTACTTTTACTTGGAGTTGCACCAAGATGGATGGCTCCTAAGACCAGTGGATTACTATTATCCTTTAAAAGTAAGGGGGCTGGGGTTTAAAGCCCAGATGCAAGAGTTAGCAGTCCTTGTTGATTTAACCTCCCCTCGGCAGGCAAGAAGACTTGAACTTCTATTTTTAGGATCACAGCCTAATGTTTGGTTTAAACTATGCTTGCATAAGGGGGCTCCGGAGATTAGTTCAGGTTTTAGTATTAAGAGGAATATGGGGATGATGTGGAGTGCTATGAGCAGGTGCTCCCGTGTGGTTGAGTTTTGGATGGATGTGATATGGGAGGGGATTGAGCCTCGTTGAGTGGTTAGTAGTATGAATAGAGTGTATGATGCAGTCAGTAGGGTGGCAATTCCCGTTAGAATAATTGTGAGGGTAGATCAGTTGAATAGGGTGATCATGATGGTTAACTCTGCCATGAGGTTTGTTGTCGGGGGGAGGGCTATGTTTGTTAAGTTGGCTAGTAGCCATCAGGTGGCCATGAGTGGTAGTAGGGGTTGGAGGCCTCGTGTGAGCAGTAGGATTCGGCTATGCGTGCGTTCGTAGTTTGTGTTAGCTAGGCAGAATAGTATGGAGGAAGTTAGTCCGTGGGAGATTATTAGGATTATTGCTCCTGAGAATGATCAGTGGGTTTGGATTATCCCCGCGGCGATGACTAGTCCCATGTGGCTGACGGATGAGTAGGCGATCAGTGATTTTAGGTCTGTCTGCCGAAGGCAGATTGAGCTGGTTATTAGGGCGCCTCATAGGGCCAGGGTCAGGAAGGGGTAGTGGAGAAGGTTGGACAGTGGACCTATTAGTAGCGTGACTCGCATAATCCCGTAGCCCCCTAGTTTTAATAATAGGGCGGCGAGGAGCATTGAGCCTGCGATGGGGGCTTCTACGTGGGCTTTTGGCAGTCAGAGGTGTAGGCCGTATAGTGGGGCTTTTACCATGAATGCTATGAGTAGTGCCAGTCCTGACAGCATGCCTGTTCATGAGGTAGATAGGGTTGGGTGGGTTAGTTCTAGGGTCGGCAGGTACAGGGTGCCGATTTTTACGTATAGGTGCATGATCGTAATTAGAAGGGGCAGTGAGCTTACTAGCGTGTAGAACAATAGGTAGGTGCCGGCGCTGAGACGTTCGGGTTGATTTCCCCATCGTGTGATTAGGATCAGGGTTGGGATGAGTGTGGCTTCAAATGCAATATAAAATAGTGCTAGTTCTGTGGCGGAGAAGGCTAGAAGAATAAATGGCTGGACCATGACCAGGGTTGAGATGAAAGTTCGTTTTCGTGACAGGGGCTCTTGTTGGAGGTGGTTTTGGCTTGCTATAATTATAAGAGGGAGCAGTCAGCAGGATAGTACTAGAAGGGGGGAAGAGATTTGGTTGATTCCCATCCAGCTGGATAGGAATTTGTAGGGGTAGTAGGTTGGGATCAGTCACTGGAGGCTAAGGGCTGCGATCAGTAGGCTGTATATGGTGGTATTAGTTCATAGGAATTTTGGTGGGGAAAGTAGAGCTGTCGGGAGGAGTATGACCGTTGGTAGAATAATTTTTAGCATTGTAGCAGGTTTAGGTTGTGCAGGTGGTCGGAACCGTGAGTGCGTGTGGAGGCTACTAGGATGGCTAGGCCGGTACCTGCCTCGCATGCCGAGAAGGTTAGCATAATGATTGGCACTACGGCAAATGAGGGGGTTTGGTTCTCGATGGGTCATATTGTCAGGCCAACAAATATTGAGAGCATCATGCTTTCAAGGCATAGTAGGGCGGATACTAGGTGGGTTCGGTGGAAGGCCAGTCCTAGTCCGCTAAGGACGAAGGCTGAGTAGAAGCTCAGGTGTAGGGGTGACATGAGAAAGTTACGGGGTTAAGCCGTAATCTGCTGGGCCGAAACCAGTTGTCTTTTGGTTAGACTAACTTTCTGTTATTCTGCCCATTCTAGGCCCCCCTGGGCTCATTCGTATGCTAGTCCTAGTGTTAGGAGAAGTAGAATAGCTGCGGTTCAAGTGAGGGTTAGCAGGGGCGATTGTAGTTGAATGGCTCATGGTAGGGGAAGCAGGAGGGCAATTTCTAGGTCAAATAGGAGAAATAGGATGGCTACTGAGGAAGAACCGGATTGAGAATGGCAGGCGGGCGGATCCAAGGGGGTCAAATCCACACTCGTACGGCGAGAGTTTCTCTGAGTCGGGGCTTATTTGGGCGAGTCAGAAGTTTAGTGCGGTTAGGATGGCACTTAGGGCTAATGATAGGGATAGTATGAATGTGAGTATATTCATTGCTCTTCTCTGGGTTTACACCAGATTTTAGAGATTGGAAGTCAATTGTAATTAATATACTAGAAGAGCAGGATCCTCATCAGTAGATGGTTATGTAGAGGAATAATCAGATAACGTCTACGAAGTGTCAGTATCAGGCTGCGGCTTCAAATCCAAAGTGGTGGTTTGATGTGAAGTGGAATTTGATTAATCGGAGGAGGCAGACAGTTAGGAAGGTGGATCCAATGATTACGTGGAGTCCATGGAATCCGGTGGCGACGAAGAAGGTGGAGCCATAGACGCTGTCGGCGATTGAGAATGGGGCTTCGTGGTATTCTATTGCTTGCAGGGCGGTGAAGTAAAATCCCAGGAGGATTGTCAGGGTTAGGGCGTGGATAGCATGTTTTCGGTTTCCCTCTGTGATGCTATGGTGGGCCCATGTGACAGTTACGCCCGAGGCCAGGAGGATGGCTGTGTTTAGTAGCGGGACCTCCATGGGGTTGAGCGGTTTGATGCCTGTTGGGGGTCATTGGCCACCTAGTTCTGGGGTTGGTGCCAGGCTTGAGTGGAAGAATGCTCAGAAAAAGCCTAAGAAGAAGAATGCCTCGGATGTGATGAAGAGGATCATGCCATATCGTAGGCCTTTTTGGACTGTGGGGGTGTGGTGACCTTGGAAGGTGCTCTCTCGAACAATATCCCGTCACCATTGGAGTATTACTAGGAGCATTGATAGGAGGCCAGTGGTCAGTAGGATAAATGAGTTATAGTGAAATCATATGGTTAGTCCTGAGGTTGTAAGCAGGGCGGCAGCTGCCCCGAAGATCGGTCAGGGGCTAGGGTCAACTATGTGGTAGGAGTGTGCTTGGTGTGCCATTAGATGTTTTCTTGTAAGTATAGGCTTAGGAGGAGGACGAAGACGTAGGCTTGGATCATGGCCACTGCTACTTCTAGGATGGTGAGGAGTAGCAGGATAATCATTGTTAGGATTGACACCGCGGGGAGGGTGGGCATGAGTGCAATAGTGGCTGTGGAGATGAGTTGGATGAGTAGGTGTCCTGCTGTGAGGTTAGCTGTGAGGCGAACTCCCAGGGCTAGTGGTCGGATCAGTAAGCTGGTTGTTTCGATTAGGATTAGTGCGGGGATTAGGGGTGTTGGAGTGCCCTCTGGCAGCAAATGAGCCAGGGAGGCTGATGGCTTGTTTCGTAGGCCTGTTAGCAGGGTGGCGAGTCATAGGGGGAAGGCTAGGGCTATGTTTATGGACAGTTGGGTGGTTGGGGTAAATGTATATGGGAGAAGCCCTAGAAGGTTAATTGTGAGCAGTATGACTATTAGGGATGTCAGCATTAAGGCTCATTTGTGGCCGCTTTTGTTTAATGGGACTATCAGTTGTTTCGTAATCAGGTGCAGGAGCCACGTTTGGATGGTGGATAGTCGGTTGCTGACTCATCGGTTACCTGGGGACGGGAATAATAGAGCTGGGAAGAGCAGGGATAGTAGGACTAGAGGGATGCCGAGTAGGCTGGGGCTTGAGAATTGGTCGAAGAAACTTAGGTTCATGGTCAGGGTCATGGTGTTGGTTTAGTGGTGAGTGAGGACTTGTTTGATGGCGGGTTTGTTGTAGTGAAGGTCAGTAGCTTTGGCTGGATTAGGAGTGCGAGGGTTAGTCAGGTTATGACTATGATTGAGAATCATGGTGCGGGGTTGAGTTGGGGCATGTCATTAAGGAGGGGGTGATTCCTCTTTGGCTAGCTTAAAAGGCTAGTGCTGTTGCATAGCTTCTTAATGATTAGGATGAGGATAGGAGGGACGATCAGGCCTCAAAATGTGGGAGTGGGGTAGATTCTACTACAATAGGCATGTAGCTGTGGTTAGCTCCGCAGATTTCCGAGCACTGGCCGTAGAAAATCCCGGGCCGGGTGGCAATGAATGAGGTTTGGTTCAATCGGCCTGGGATTGCGTCGGTTTTGACTCCAAGTGTTGGGACTGCTCATGAGTGTAGTACGTCTCCGGCAGTGATAATTACGCGGACTGGCGATTCTATGGGGACAACTACGCGGTGGTCAACTTCTAAAAGTCGGAAGTGGCCGTTTGGTAGGTCTGTGGTGGGGATTATGTAAGAGTCGAATGAGAGGTCCTTGAAGTCTGTGTACTCGTAGCTTCAGTACCACTGGTGGCCGATGGCTTTCAGCGTGAGGTCTGGTTCGTCGATTTCGTCTATTATATAGAGGATCTGTAAGGATGGGAGGGCAAGGAGTACTAATACGATGGCAGGCAGGATTGTTCAGATTAGCTCTACTTCTTGGGCGTCTACTGCACTTGATGACAGTTTTTCCATTAGTATGTGGGCTAAAAGGTACAGGACTAGGCTGCAGATGGCTAGGGCAACAATCAGAGCGTGGTCGTGAAATTCGACAAGTTCTTCTATAATGGGTGATGAGGCGTCTTGGAATCCTAGTTGGGAGTGATTGGCCACATGAGATGTACAGGGCTTTCACCTGTGATTTAGTCTTGACAAGGCTATGTAATTGGTTTACTAACGTCTCATAAGAAAGAAGCATGAGTGGTTAATGCAGTTGGCTTGAAACCAATGTATGAGGGTTCGATTCCTTCCTTTCTTGTACTTGGACAAAAGCCGGTTCTTCGAAAGTGTGATATGGGGGAGGGCAGCCGTGAATTCACTCAATGTTTGTGGCGGTTAGTTCTGGTTGTAGGACTTTCCGTTTGGCCGAGAATGCCTCTCAGATGATGAATATTAGTATGATTACGGCTACTATCGAGATTAGGGAGCCGATAGAAGAGATGGTGTTTCATAGTGTGTAGGCGTCAGGATAGTCCGAGTATCGTCGGGGCATTCCGGCCAGACCTAAGAAGTGTTGGGGGAAGAATGTTAGGTTTACTCCTGTGAATATTACTCCGAAGTGGGCTTTTGCTCATGTTTGGTGTAAGGTAAATCCGGTGAGAAGGGGGAATCAGTGGGTGAACCCGGCCAGGATGGCGAAGACGGCGCCTATGGATAGTACGTAGTGGAAGTGAGCAACTACGTAGTACGTGTCATGCAGGGCGATGTCTAGGGAGGAGTTTGCAAGAACAATCCCTGTTAATCCTCCGATGGTGAATAGGAAGATAAATCCCAGGGCTCAGAGTATTGGGGGGTCTCATTTGATTGTCCCCCCGTGCAGGGTGGCGAGTCAGCTGAATACTTTAATCCCGGTAGGAATGGCGATGATTATGGTGGCGGATGTGAAGTAGGCTCGAGTGTCAACGTCTATTCCTACAGTGAACATGTGGTGGGCCCAGACGATGAATCCTAGGAAGCCGATGGACAGCATGGCTCAGACTATTCCTATGTAGCCGAAGGGCTCCTTTTTGCCCGAGTAGTATGTGACTACGTGGGAGATAATCCCGAACCCTGGGAGGATTAAGATGTAGACTTCTGGGTGGCCGAAGAATCAAAATAGGTGCTGGTACAGGATCGGGTCTCCTCCCCCGGCAGGGTCAAAGAATGTGGTGTTTAGGTTTCGGTCAGTTAGTAGTATTGTGATGCCAGCGGCGAGGACGGGGAGTGATAGGAGGAGTAGGATGGCGGTGATTAGGACGGATCAGACAAAGAGGGGGGTTTGGTACTGTGAGAGTGCGGGGGGTTTTATGTTGATGGCTGTGGTGATGAAGTTAATGGCTCCGAGGATGGAGGAAACACCGGCTAAATGGAGTGAGAAGATAGCCAGGTCTACTGAGGCTCCGGCGTGGGCTAGGTTGCCTGCTAGGGGTGGGTACACAGTTCAGCCTGTGCCAGCGCCGGCTTCTACGGTAGATGAGGCGAGCAGTAGGAGGAATGATGGTGGGAGGAGTCAGAAGCTTATGTTGTTTATTCGTGGGAATGCTATGTCTGGGGCGCCGATTATTAGGGGGACTAGTCAGTTGCCGAATCCTCCGATTATAATAGGCATTACCATGAAAAAGATTATTACAAAGGCGTGGGCGGTAACGATTACGTTGTAAATTTGGTCATCACCTAGGAGGGTTCCGGGTTGTCCTAGTTCTGCGCGGATTAGCAGGCTGAGTGCTGTGCCAATTATTCCGGCTCATGCTCCGAAGATAAGGTATAGGGTGCCGATGTCCTTGTGGTTGGTAGAGAATAATCATCGATTGATAAAGGTCACGGGTAAGATGGCTGAGTGTTAAAGCGTTAGGCTGTAGTCCTTTTTACAGAGGTTCAATTCCTCTTCTTATCGGCTCCGTGGTGAAGTTCATGTTGAGTTGCAAGCTCATTGATGCGCATGAGAGTGCGCCGGGGCCTTAGGCAGAAGCCAGTAGGTTTAGGCATTTAGCTGTTAACTAAAATTTTATGGGATCGAAGCCCGTCTGTCTAGTAAAGGCTTTAGCTTAATTAAAGCGTCTGGTTTGCATTCAGAAGATACAGGTTAGTGCCCTGTTAGTCTTAGCGCAGAAACTAAGAGGGTTTAACTCTTATTTAAGGCTTTGAAGGCCTTCGGTTTGAGGGGGTATTATCCTAAGTTTCTAGACAATAGCGTGGATTATGGGGGAGAGGGGGAGTAGGAGGATTGATAGGGAGGCGAGGATGGCGGTAGGTGTGCTTGGGGGTTTGCTGGTGTACCACTGTTTTATGTGATTGGAGGAGTTTGGTGGAAGGGTGATTGTCGAGTGGTACGCAAGGCGTAGGTAGAAGAATAGGCTAAGTAGTGACAGTATGGCAATCGCTATGGCTGCTGGTGTTATTTCTTGCTTGGTTAGTTCTTGGACGATGAGTCACTTTGGCATGAATCCTGTTAGTGGGGGGAGGCCTGCTAGGGACAGTAGCACTAGCATCAGGGTGGCATTTAGTACTGGGGTTTTGGTTCATGAGGTTAGGATCATGGATAGGTTGAGGGCCTTGATTTTGTTGAGGGCCATGAATACAGCTGATGTCATGATTGTGTAGAGGTAGAAGGCAAGTAGTGCTAGTTTTGGGCTGTAGACCAGGATGATAGCGATTCAGCCTAGGTGGGAGATGGAGGAGAAGGCTATAATTTTGCGTGTTTGTGTTTGGTTTAGTCCCATTCAGCCCCCTAATGCGGCTGAAGCCAGGGCCATGGCGGTCAGTAGGGTTGGGTTGAGGGATTTAGATGTCATTAGGAGGAGAGTCAGTGGGGGGAATTTTATGAGGGTTGAGAGTAGGAGGGCTGTTATTAGGGGGGATCCCTGCAGGACTTCAGGGAATCAGAAGTGGAATGGGACCAGGCCTAGTTTAATTGCGATTGCTGCTGTTAGCAGGAGGCACGAGGTTGGGTGGTTGAGCTGTGTGATGTCTCACTGGCCGGTGGCTCAGGCGTTGATTATGCTAGAGAATAGGACTAGGGCGGAGGCAGCTGCTTGTGTTAGGAAGTACTTTGTTGCGGCCTCTACTGCCCGTGGGTGGTGGGATTTGGAGATTAGGGGAATAATGGCTAGTGTGTTGATTTCCAGTCCGGTTCAGGCCAGGACCCAGTGGTTGCTAGAGATTGTGATTGTTGTGCCCAATACGAGACTGAGGGCTAGGATTGGGGTTGCATGGGGGTTCATTAGTAGGGGAGGGGGTTGAACCATCATTTCCGGGGTATGGGCCCGGTAGCTTGATTAGCTGACTCTACTAGAAAATAATATAAAGGAAGTATGGAGAGTTTTGATCTCTCTTGTGTAGGTTCAATTCCTACTTTTCTAAGGTCAGCAGGAAATGAGAGGGCTGTTGTACCTCTATGTTCACTTTATCATAGTGACCCTTTAGAGTTCAGGCACATTTCCTTATGGAAGGAGGTAGGCCTGCATAGCAGATGGGTAGGCTAGTGTGTCAAAGGCATAGGGCTAGTGTGAGAGGTAGGAAGTTTTTTCATAGGAGGTGCATTAATTGGTCGTACCGGAATCGGGGGTAGGAGGCTCGGACTCATAGGAAGCCGGAGGATAGTAGTAGGGTTTTTGTGGCTAGGATGATGGGGAATAGTTCTGGGGGAGGTCCCAGGGCGCTGGGGTTTAAGAAGATAATGGCTGTAAGTGTGTTTATTAGCATGATGTTGGCATATTCGGCCAGGAAAAACAGGGCGAAGGGGCCTGCGGCGTATTCAACGTTAAACCCTGAGACCAGTTCGGACTCACCTTCTGTTAGGTCGAATGGGGCTCGGTTTGTTTCTGCTAGGGTGGACACATATCATATCATTGCTAGGGGCCATGAGGCGAAGATGAGGTAGAGAGGTTCTTGTGCGATGGCGAAGGTGCTGAGTGTGTAGTTTCCAGTTAATATAATTATTGACAGTAGGATGAGTGCTAGCGTCACTTCGTATGAGATGGTCTGTGCGACTGCTCGCAGGGCTCCGATTAGCGCGTACTTTGAGTTTGAGGCCCAGCCTGATCATAAGATTGAGTAGACGGCTAGGCTTGATATGGCTACCATGAAGAGGACCCCGAGGTTTAGGTCCACCAGGGAGAATGGGAGGGGAAGGGGCACTCAGGCGGTGAGGGCTAGAAGGAGGGCCAGTATGGGCATTATGATGAAGAGCAGTGGCGAGGAGGTGGAGGGTCGAATAGGCTCTTTAGTGAATAGTTTGATTCCGTCTGCGATTGGTTGGAGCAGGCCAAAAGGCCCTACAACGTTAGGGCCTTTGCGGGATTGCATGTAGCCTAAGATTTTCCGTTCCACTAGGGTCAGGAAGGCTACGGCAATTAGGATTGGGATGATGTATAAGAGGGATATAATAAGGTAGCTCATTATTGTCATTTGCGGCATGTGCGGAGCTAGGGAGAGGATTTGAACCTCTGGGTAAAGGGCTTAAGCCTTTTGCATTTGCCGGGCTCTGCCACTCTAGCTGGTCCTTTTCTAGGATTGGAAGTGGTGGGGGAGTCCTCTTCATAGTTTAGTTGATTTCACTATTTAGAGGGAAGGCGTGCTTGTGGTATTGGCCTCACTTTCCCGGTCCTTTCGTACTGGGGAGAGTAGTTCATAGATAGAAACCGACCTGGATTGCTCCGGTCTGAACTCAGATCACGTAGGACTGTTAATCGTTGAACAAACGAACCCTTAATAGCGGCTGCACCATTAGGATGTCCTGATCCAACATCGAGGTCGTAAACCCCCCTGTCGATAGGGGCTCTTGAGGGGGATTGCGCTGTTATCCCTGGGGTAGCTTGGTCCATTAATCAATTATATTGGGTCTGGTCACTATTAGCACTTTGAGGGGTGGCTCTAGGTAAAGAGGTATGGTCTTGTTTTTGGAGGATCTATTTTTCTCCAAGGTCGCCCCAACCGAAAAATATCGGCCATGCTCTGCGATTGGTGGTGGGCCCGGTGGGTTTGGTTTTGGATTCGCGGTGGCCGTTGATTTTTAAGTTCCACAGGGTCTTCTCGTCTTATGTTCACATCCCCGCTTTTGCACGGGGAGATCAATTTCACTGATTATCTGTGAGAGACAGTTAAGACCTCGTTTAGCCATTCATACAAGTCTCGATTTATGGGACAATTGATTGCGCTACCTTTGCACGGTTAGGATACCGCGGCCGTTTAACCTAGGTCACTGGGCAGGCATCACCTTCAATACTTGTTTGTTTGCTGAAGGCTATGTTTTTGGTAAACAGTCGGGCCTTGTGGTTTTGCCGAGTTCCTTTCACAGATTTTAATCGTTCTTATGGGCGCTCCTGAGTCGGGTTAACAGGGTTATTTATACTTGGTCTTGTAGGAGTTTTCGTATATGTCTAGGTCTGTTAATAATGTTTCCATGTAAGCTTGCGCCGTCAGAGGGGTGGGTGTGGCCCCAAGTTACTTATTTTAGCATTAATTCTCCTATATTCATAGGTTGACCTGTTTGTGGTAAGGGATTCATCTTGTTTCAGCATTTCGGGCAATGGAGCTTTGACGCACTCTTTGTTGATGGCTGCTTTAGGGCCCACAGTAAGGCTGGTGAGGGATTTATCCGCTAGTCGAGGTTGTGTCCTTTTTTAATGGAGCTGTACCTCCATTAAGTAACTCTTAATCATCTCATTGTGGTTCTGGGTGTTGTCCGGTAGGGAGGATTAAGGGGGAACTTAGATTCGTTTCACAGGTAACCAGCTATCACCCAGCTCGGTTGGCTTTTCACCTCTACTGACGAGTCGTCCCACTCTTTTGCAACAGAGACGGGTTCGCTCTAATAGCTGCTCGTAAGTAGCTCGCTTGGGTTTCGGGATGGCAAACTTCAGTTCACTTTGCTTGGTTGTTCTTGCTAAATCATGATGCAAAAGGTACAAGGGTTGGTCTTTGCTATTTCTTGCTTTGGTTTTCACTGTTATTTCATCTTTCCCTTACGGTACTGGTCTCTATCGCGTCTAAGTGTCTTTTCTATCGCCTATACTAGGACTAGCAAATGTTTTGGTTAGGTCTGCTTAGTGGATTTGTTTAGCTTTGCATTGTTGGGGCGGCTGAGCTAGAGGAAGGCTTCAAGACGATCTGGTTTAGCAGACATCTCTCAGGTGTAAGCTGAGTGCTTTGGGATTATAGCTACGCCTTGAGTATTCTAAGTACACCTTCCGGTACACTTACCTTGTTACGACTTACCTCATCTTGAGCATATTAATGGTATTAGTTATGTGGGGGTGTGGCTTGAGAGGAGGGTGACGGGCGGTATGTACGTGCCCTAGGGCCGGCTTAAAATGGGCTCTATTATCCCATTTTACTGCTAAATCCTCCTTCTAGAAGCAGTTTCATGCTTCTTTCCGTGTTGCCCTATGCGTAGGGAATGTAGCCCATTTCTTCCGCCCCATGGGCTATACCTTGACCTGTCTTGTTAGCGGGATGCTGTTGCGCCCACTGTTGGGCTCTCATTCGAGGTGGGCTGGCGACGGCGGTATGTAGGCTGTGATTGGCAAGGGGCGGTTGGGTTGATCGTGGATCATCGATTATAGAACAGGCTCCTCTAGGTGGGTTTAGGGCACCGCCAAGTCCTTAGAGTTTTAAGCGTTTGTGCTCGTAGTTCTCTGGCGGATACTTCGGTATGGTAAGTATCAAGATTTAGGGCCAGGCATAGTGGGGTATCTAATCCCAGTTTGGGCCCTGGCTTTCGTGGACTTAAATTAATCGCTAGTTCCTAAGATCATCTTGATGGTGTGTTTAGGTGCATCTTGTGCTTGCGACAGCTTAGTTGCATTTTGATCTTAGTTGAGTAGGATAAGCATTTTACCACTCTTTACGCCGCTCGTATGGGACAGTTGATTTGGGTCTCTTGTATGACCGCGGTGGCTGGCACAAGATTTACCGACCCTTGGGGGGGGAGATTTGCTATGACTAAGTCGAGTTTGCACTCATTGCTTAATGTTAACTACTGCTGAATACCCGTGGGGGTGTGGCTTGGCAAGGCGTCTTGGGCTACTGCTTGGGTGTGCCTGATACCCGCTCCTTAAGGCCTGTGGGGTGGGTAGGCTGTTGAGGGCATTTACACTGGGGCGCGGATACTTGCATGTATATGTCTAGCAAAAACCAACTGTAAGGTTAGGACTAAGTCTTTTGTCCGCAGGCATGTTTGTGTGCCGTCTTGGCATCTTCAGTGCCATGCTTTGGTGTTAAGCTATGTGGACGGGGTGAGTGGCTGGGAATCGGGTAATGTCTGTTTGGTCAAAGTAATGATTATTGTCAGATTATGCTGTTTTTAGTACTGGAGTTTCTCTAATAAGTTTGGATGATGTTATGTGTTGTATATATATATCGTCGGGGGTCGTGGTGGGGGGTGGTGGTGGTGGTTTTTGTTTTAAGGTATGTCCGTCGAGCATTCACTAAATAGCCCCATTATGTAGGAGCTGCGGAGGAAGGCATTAACTGAATGAGGCCAAAGTGCATCAGTGTCAAGGTGATTCCCCATATACGCCAACCGTCTCATTGAGCAACCCGTGAGATATAGGATAGGACGATAACGCAGGTGTGTCCAGGCTTAGATTGTGGGACCCCCGAAGTCACTGGGAAGGGCCAGCTGTGAGGTAACCCCGGAAAAAATAAAAGGAACCAGAGGCGCCAAAAAGCTGGAAGATGCCGCGATTACGCATTGAGATGGTGGAAGTATTCCACAGATGCCACTTTGAAAGGCGAGGAAGAGGTGAGTGAACCCAATTGATGGCCCTGACCGAGGAACCAGAGGCGCAAAAATGTGAGGAGGGCGAGGGGTTTAGGGGGAACGTATGGGCCTGAAGCTAGTCACATCGGACATTATGTGCAAGGATTGCTGATTTCACGTGAGGTGTACGATCAATAAATCCATCTGGTACGAAGCTTCATGAGTTATGGTGAGGAACCTGTTAGTTATTGGTGATGTCTATCGAGCATTCATTCCCATGGGGCCTTGTTCTGGTGTTGAGCTTGGAGTGTCAGGTGTACAGTTTGGGTCTTGGAGCATTCATCTAGGTTGCTTGGGAGGGTAGTATTGCAGGAAGTAGCATGTCCGATTGCATGGTATGGGTTTAGTCCCTGCTTGTTGGGTAGTTGGCCAATGGTGTATATTGGTGGAACCATAAACTGATGTATGGGGCGCATAAATGTATGCACGACGTACATAGCAAAATAACCCCCGCGAATCCCCCGGGGGGGGAGGGGGGGGGGTTGTTAAGTACGGTGCTATGGGGCGGGAGCATTGTTGGGTTGTTCTTGCT